TTCTCCCCTTTCCGTTATTCTATCCCACCTTCTCCCCTTTCCGTTATTCTATCCCACCTTCTCCCCTATGAGTTATAGTCTCAATAAGAATGCTAGTTCTTACTGTTCATATGTTATGATATGAATATACCACACCAATTCGTTATGTATAGATGATGAGAAGATTCCATTGATACAGAGCCAATTCCAATAGACTTATTGGAGGGTCCCATTGGCGTGCATCCAGTAGGAATTGAACCTACGAATTCGCCAATTATGAGTTGGGCGCTTTAACCATTCAGCCATGGATGCTTAGTGGGGATATAATATTAATATATATATAAGGCATCCTCCGGATAATTCAAATCTAAGCAATTAGATGTCCGACTCGGGCCTATATGACATGACCGATCAATAGAAATACTTCAACACCCCACCTTTGTCATATATTCAATACACCGTACTAGATAGATATCATATTTATGGAATACGATTCCAAGATGCCTTGGTGGTGAAATGGTAGACACGCGAGACTCAAAATCTCGTGCTAAAAAGCGTGGAGGTTCGAGTCCTCTTCAAGGCATAATATTGAAATGGAATAAGTTCGGCAGCGGATCGAGAAATCTTGGCGATCTTCTCTATCTAATGAATGGGGAGTCCGCTTTGAAATCGTCCGCCCTGCGCCCCACAGTACGCAGTATATGATTCAACAGGAATCACACAAGGGTAGATTGATACAATCTAAACCTCTGGTAAAATGCCCCCGTAACCCAGCAGATAAAGTACATTACATAGTCCGTTTTAGGGATTGGTGACTTACCCATTCAGTGCCTTCCTTTCAGGACCTATCCTAAAGAGAATCCAGTACTTCTTGGTCGTGAATATCTGAATAGGGCGAACCACTCCGTGGCTATCTTTACTTCGGAACAAAACAATTAGAATTAGGCTCGGTCAACTGGAATGTGTATTATCCATATAGGGGATCTTCCAATTGAGAAGATCTATCGACCTGAGACGAAGAGAAAGGTCTATCTATTTTATTTAGTTATTCAGTTGATTCGTTATTGGAACAGATAGCAACAACAATTTCATCCGACATGCTTCTTTTTGATTTTTCAACGGATTTCCATCTTTCATTAATGGAAATTTTTTTGATGTAGTGAGTAATAGCTCTGGTTGTTCGCTGTTCAAGAATTCTTGTTTAGGCAGTTCATACCATCCATACATAGTGTTTTGATCTAAGATTTCAATTCTTCCATGTTTCAGTAGTAGCATATTGTTCCATGGAGCTAAGTGGAAGAAACACCAGTTTCTTCCACTTAATCCCTATTTCATATCTTTCCGGCTAAGTAATGGGAAACCTTGCTCCTGTTAGATTACATTCATCCTATTTTTATTTCATCCGGGAAAAGCCATCCTTTTTTCAACAATGTCTTTGTCATTCGATCCAATAGCGTTCCGTTAGATAGGAACAGATTTGATAAATACTGATAACTCTCGGATAGAGTATTAGAACGGAAAAATTCATTAGAACTATTGGTTCTAAGCCATCTCTGGCGCTGAATCAACAATTCGAAGTGCTTTTCTTTCCTATTCGTGATAAACCAGCGTACAGCCAGAGTTGTTGGGTGGGAATTCAACATCCTCTTTAACATCTCTGCATCTGTAAAGAATTCTTGATGTGAAAACACAGAGACAGAGGGCTGATCGTTGAATAGCAAATAGAGTGGATCTGCGGGGTCCCAAATGAATTGGTTTGTTCTAAAAAAGCGTTCGTCTTTGGAAGGTTTGCAAGGCCTATCTCGTCTCAGGTAGTCCCTCTGAAAGAAATCCAACCCATCCTCGAACTCCGACCCATCCTCGAACTCCGACCCATCCTCGAACTCCGGCTCATCCTCGAACTCCGACTCATCCTCGAACTCCGACTCAGTCTCTACCTCCGATTCATCCTCTTGAAGCTCATCCTTTTCATCATCAATGATCGGCTTGCCCCGAAATGACTCGGCCAAATAGGGAAATCCCAATTCATTAGGACTTTCGAGACCATCAAATAGAAAGAGAAAGCCCCGAGGGCGCCATATTCTAGGAGCCCAAACTATGTTATTTAAGAAATCCGCCTCTATCCGTCGCGCTACTTCCTCTTCTTCTTCTTTTTCTCTTGCTTTTTCTTCTTTTACTTCTTCCCCTTCGTCTTCTTCTTCTTCTTCTTCTTCAAACTCCGGTTCGTCTTTTTGAACGATAGCACAAGATCCATTTTGCATAATATATAAGGGATCCCTTGGTTCGGAGCGAAAAAGCGATGTCACTCGATCATTATCAAACTGACTGCAATCTTTTTCTGTCCGTGAGGGTCCCATCAAAGCGCCTTGCACTTCTAATAGGCTATGAACTAGATTCACATCATTCTCCATTAATCCATAAGAAGTGATCCAATTTTTTTCATCGGGTAGAGACCAAAGGTCTTGAGCGACCGATCCGGCAGAACAGCTCAAAAGATAAAGAAGTATCGTGAATTTCTTCATGTTCGTTCCAAGTTCTACGTACCAGTTGTACAAATAAGAATCCCCTTGGTTACATACTTTCTTCTTCATATAGATAGATATAGGATCTCTGAGGCACTTACTTATAAGTACATTTTGTGCAACAGCCCTTCCTACTTGATAAAAAAGGATCCTGGGATCCTCAACCGATCTTACCTGAGATCGCAAATCCCAAGTTTGTCGATGAAGAGCAGATCGCATTGTATTAGTGTCTATAATTGATTTATTCTCTGTAATACTAATTGAGAGGGCCTCATTGGTAAATGCTACAAGATCTCGTGCCCTGGAACCCATGGTTATGGACTCGAATCCATTAGTATTAGTATGGAACATTTTCTTTTCCAAGTGAAATCCCCTAGTATAACAAAGAGTGAAAAAGTGCTTTCGTTGTTGTGGAAGAAGAAGCCTTCTTATTTTAATGCATGTATTTAATTTATTCGGGGCTATTAGACCGGGATCCACTTTTTTGGGAATATGAGTCGAAGCAATAACAAGACAATCCCTGTAGAGAGAGCTCTCCAATAGACCGGCTACGTAATCTGACCCATCCTCATCAAGCTCATGAATCTTTGGAATCCATATTATACAAGGAGACATTGCTTTTGCTACGTCGAATTGAAAGGTGATATACTGCTCAAGGGTGCAATAAAAAGACTCTTTATCCGCCATCATATCGCAAGTTAGACGCGCCAGTTCACGATCAAGATCAATATCCTTACTAGCATCCTTACTAGCAGCAGTATCGTCAATAGCATTAAGCTTCTTCCTAGTAATGGTATCGTAAGCACCACGATAAAAATCCCAAAGAAAAGCCAAATACCCAACCCAATAATCCTCATCCCAAAAATCCTCCGCCTCGTCATCTTCATCATCATAAAAATCATCGTCCGGCCATTGATCCAGTAACATGTTCAGAGATACTGTAATGAAAGGAAGATAGGAATGCGTCGCTAGGTATTTGACCAAATAGGATCGTCCGGTTCCTATAGAACCTATCACTAAAATATTATTAGAGGGGGCGAAGGCTAAGCGGAGCGAAAAGGGTTTTCCAGAAGACGGTAAATGAAAACGATTAGCCCCATACGAAGTTTGTGAATAAGTGATGGTTTGATAATGAGCAAGGAATATCCGTCTTTCTGCTAAACAGGATGTATTGAACTCATAATTCATTAGATACTTTTTATGAATGTCAACTAAGTATCGTAAGTAAATTGTTCCAGGTTGTTCACTCATTTGATAATGAGAGTCATTCTTTGAGAAACGATCACTATCAGTCAGACTCAATAGAATTTGATCCAGCCCTTCTTTTGCTCTTAAGTCGGAGAACAGAATCGCGAATTCTCTTTCTTTGTCATCGATACATGCTGTGGTCGCGACCCAGGATTCCATTTTATCATCCGCAAGCCCATCACCGCTCACGTTTTTTCTTTTTCTTATCAATGAATAGATCTCTTTACTTGTATGACTGAAATGTATCGTATTTATCGAAAAAGTGATTTGATCGATGGGATTGGGTATGATACTTATGAGATCGATGAGATCGATGAAATAGCTTTTCAAATCTTTCTTCTCAGAACGTTTTAATTTGACCCGATAAGTGCGCTCAACACCCCATATCATGTTTACTATGTTTGAACCCCAGATCTCTTCTAGCCAATCTCCTAATTGTTCCCAAGCAACTCGAAAAAGAGTCTCTAACCAGAAATCGTGTTCATATGGAGGATACCTATCCAGAAGTTTTTGTAACTCGTTCATGTATGATGGAGTCATGAAAGCTTTGATCTTTTCGAACTCTGTATGCAACTCACTATAGGCTCCGGAAACAAGGAAAAGATGTGTACAAACGATATATCCAGCAACAAGAAGAAGGAAAAGGATTGAATAGAGGACCTCACGAACATTTGGCGATCTCAGATGTGTCGATATCAATGATGACTTATTATTGCGCGACAGCATATCTTCGGACAGACGAAGATTATCTAAAGACTTAATCGAAATCTCACGTATCCAATTCCTTATCGGCTTTGAAAGACGCAATTTTCTCTTAAGCATTCGCCATGATATGGCAAATCCAGGCATAATATCATGAAAAATAATCTCATGAAAAATGGATACCAATTGACTGCTACTTAGTATCCGCAATAGGTCTGAAAAAGTATCGAAAAATATCAACTGTAGATATTGGTATCCCGTCGAAGTAAAGAACAATGGCAGATAGGTTTGCGATAGCTTCCATTTTGTTTGGAATAGATTCCATAGCTTTGAGAGAGTTGAAAAAGCACTATCTCGTTGAAAGGTTCTATTCATCTGCCCAACGCGGCACAGACGCCGTTTTTTTCTCTTTAAATCTTTCTTCCTCTTTAAATCTTTCTCAGAACATGGAGTGTGAATCAAACCCATGTTTGAATTGAGATACTGATGCAAGCTCTTCTCTTCTGAATCGGATAGATTCATATCTGAAAGAGTTTGACTTTGACGACAATACGTGCTTTCAAAATTGACTCTTTTTCTCTCTATTATAGGTGTTCCAGAAATGTCTGCAATCGAGTAAATAGCTCTACGAACTAAAGGATCGGATCGAATTGGCAAATCGTTAGATATGAATATGTTAGATACCTGTGACTCGATTGACGAAGGTGAAAGAGTCTCTCTCTCCAAAAAAGCATGCTTCCCACCGCACGAAGAAAAGATTTTGTTGTGAATGAACAAGATAGTGAGCAATTGTCCATACGTAAAATCAGAATTATTGAGACGGGCTTTTTCCACATAAAAGGGAAATCTTTTTTTACAATAGAAGCAGAAGTGATGTGGATTATTCAAGAATCGAAGTCGATTTGCTTTAGAAAAAGAAGATATCAATGAACTTCTCTGAAATGGTTTCACGGGATTCAGCCAATTGTCTTGATCGTGGGATAAGATTGAGAAATAGGAATCCGTGTTATCAAAAGATTTCCTGCGATTATTTCTAGTATGGAATGAGTCAATCATCCACTTTGGTATCTTATGGAACAAAAATGGTGATATTGTTCCTCCATTGATCAAGAATTTCGATTTTTGAGAAGTCTTTTGATCATCCAATAAAAAGGGTTTCAATTTTTTCAAATGAACGATTTGAAGACCTTTTGATTCTAACAACTGATTGCCGAGTTGATCGTTCGGACATTCATAGATGTGTATTTCAGACCTATGAAAGGGGATATTCGCAAAACTCACAAAGAAAAAATGAAGTGAGGTAGAGAAAAAGATAAGTAACCGGGACAAAAAAATAAGTAACCGGGACAAAAAATTAAGTAACTTAGATAAATCCCTTTTATCAAAAACTTCATCCCAATCAATAGAATATTGATTAATACATAATCGATCGAACACTACTTGAAAACGGCTCTTCCGCTCAGAAACGAAATGTTCCAAATGCTCCTGGAAATTCTTGCTCCCATTGGACCATTTAGATCTATATGCATTAGGATCCCGATTTATGGGTCTCTCAGTTCGAGAAAGAAAAATAAGAGGATCCAACCATTTCTTCTTACTCTTTTTCAAATTTGATAAATGTTGGTTGATCGTATCTTTAATTCTAGTTCTATGATTCAGAGTCGCATTTCCTATTAGATCCCTTTTCATTCCATATTCAAAGTTGCGATCAGGTCTCTTCATTAAAAAGAATCGATTCAATACATTTCTTATATACCTATAGGGGATATATTGGAATTGGATTTGAATCAGATTTCGGATCCATCTATATTGATTGACTGCCTCCACTATCTTCTTGCTAGCAAAGAACGCTCTTTTTGGATCTTCCAAATAATTCCCGCAGGAGATCTGGACCCAATTTTTGCTGATCCTTCGATTAAAAGATTCATTTTCTTCATAAAAAATAGGAGGTAGAACCAATAAAGATTTCTTTTTCGATTCATCCCTGGAGTTCCCGTTCTGTCTTTGATCCAATCCGTAGGAATCAATAGAAAAGGAAAAGCCCTTATGATACACCAGATCCGGCTCGGTTATTGATAGAGTGAATAGATCTGCCATTTCTTTAAATCGCTCTTCTGACTCAAAATCGTGGCGTAACGTGGATCCCCCCCTCTTACGTTCAACCATATCACATCCCAGATCTGATGAAATAGGATGAATTGAGACGGTCTTTTGTAAATACGGAACTATCGTGAATAGATTCACTATTGCTGTATTTTCCGATCGCCTGGAAGAGACAAAAGAAAGATCTTGTTCTTTCGTCAACAATTTCTGATCCCTAGGGGATCTCTCAGTAGGATTCGAACCCAGATGAAGTTCTGACCATCCGTCAGAGAAAAAAGAACGAATGGCTCTTTTAGGATTACCAAAAAATTCTTCGGTTTCTTCCGGAAGCAGATGATTATTCATTCGCTTCTCACCTTCTATCTCTAGATCCCAAAGAATCGATCGTTCTTTTAGTTGTTGAATCTCTCTTTGATTGATCAATGTGCGATATTCTGAATACTCATTACTAATGGAATCGAAAGGATCTATGAATTGATCAGAAGATTCCTTCAATTGGCTAGAATCCGTTACTTGAACGAAACTAGATCTTGTAGAATCATAGTGAATATTTGACGATACATTTCGTACTTTCGGATCCCGGAAACAGCTCTCAGATATCTTTTTTCCTTTTGTAAGATACAGGAGTGAACCTATCAACCTCTTGATATTCGAAGACTCCAAAGATTCTTCCGATGTCTCATTTATGGGTCGAATGGAATTCATAGGTATAGGAAGGAGCCCGCGTAAATAGAGATTTTTTTGTTCAACCATGTTTTGATGGTTCATACGATATAGAAGAAGCGATCCTACTCCAAAGAGTACTACACCCTTGATCGTGAAATATCGATTGCTTGTTGCGCACTGTGAATTGCGCCAAAGAAGGATCCGAAGAATTCGAGGGTCCAAGAGTTTTAAAAAACGCTCCTGGTCGAAAAAAAGATGAATGAAAGATCCCACAGAATTT